TTCATTAATGAGAGGTGAATCTTATGATACAGAAGAGAAAGGTGAAGAAATATACAGAAGTATACACTTTAGGTCAACATATATGTATGTCTGCTCACAAAGCGAGAAGAGTAATTGATCAAATTCGTGAGCGGTCCTATGAAGAAACACTTATGATACTAGAACTTATGCCTTATCGAGCATGTTATGCCATTTTAAAATTGGTTTATTCTGCAGCAGCAAATGCTAATCACAATAAGGGTTTGAACAAAACAAGTTTAATCATTAGTAAAGCCGAAGTCAACGAGGGCACAACTGTGAAAAAATTAAAGCCCCGGGCTCGAGGACGGGGTTATCCTATAAAAAGATCCACTTGTCATATAACTATTGTATTGAAAGATATATCTTTAGATGAAGAGGAAGAAATAGATAAAAGGAAATTCTATAAATTAGAGCTGAGGAATACTTAAAGGAAGAATATTTTATATTATAAAAAATACAAATACGCTATATTATGTTATGCTTAAAAAAAATCGAATGAATAAAAAAAAAATACAAACAGATGTCACGTTTCACGATATATATAGTAGTGGGGGATTATGGGACAAAAAATAAATCCACTTGGTTTCAGACTTGGTGCAACCCAAGGTCATCATTCTCTTTGGTTTGCACAACCAAAAAATTATTCAAAGGATCTACAAGAAGATCAAAAAATACGAGATTGTATCAAAAATTATGTGCAAAATAATATGAAAATATCCTCTAATGTAGAGGGAATTGCACGTATAGAGATTCAAAAAAGAATCGATTTGATTCAGGTCATAATCTATATGGGATTCCCCAAGTTATTAATAGAAGACAGGACTCGAAGAATCGAAGAATTACAGACGCATGTACAAAAAGAACTCAATTGTGTAAACCGAAAACTCAACATTGCTATTACAAGAATTGCAAATCCTTATGGGCACCCCAATATTCTTGCAGAATTTATAGCCGGACAATTAAAGAATAGAGTTTCATTTCGCAAAGCAATGAAAAAAGCTATTGAATTAACTGAACAGGCAGGTACAAAAGGGATTCAAGTACAAATTGCAGGGCGTATCGACGGAAAAGAAATTGCACGTGTTGAATGGATCCGAGAAGGTAGAGTTCCTCTACAAACCATTCGAGCTAAAATTGATTATTGTTCCTATGCAGTTCGAACTATCTATGGGGTATTAGGCATCAAAATTTGGATATTTGTAGACGAGGAATAATAAGAACTTACTTGACTTATATTTAGTTATATCTGGTGATAAAACAAAAAATGGCAAACTCTTTCATTCTTTTTCTGGTAAATAATAAAAAAAAAAAAAGAACAATTCTATAAGGTTGAATAAAAATTCGATTAATCATTCGATATAATTGCTATGCTTAGTGTGTGACTCGTTGGTTTTTTTAGGGTTGGGATTCAAAAAAATGGACAACCCATAGTACAAACTGATAACTATAGAACTAATAACCAACTCATCACTTCGTGTTATCTGGATAGAAAGAACCAGTCAAGATATGATATATAAGTCATATCATTGTAGCAACTGAAATCTTTTTTACATAAACAAACATAAAAAAATCTGATTATGGGTTGTAAAGCAATATAAAGTATACAGATAAATGGAAGGGTGAGAGAAAGATAGAAAAAGAATATTAATGATATATAATTCCAATATGTAAGGTCTATGAGTCATCTCATATAAAGGGAATGTAATAAAGCATCAATACTGATTGATCCATAATTAGAAAAATCCGTGCATAGAACAAAAAATCAAGAGCCCCGAGCCAATAAAGACTGAGAAGGTTGACTCAAGAATAAATTGAATTTGAGGCTCCGTTGTAAAATTCAGACCTAATCATTAATCGAGAAGTGGTGGGAACGACAGAACCTGTGAATGCATAAGATTCTATTGAAAACGAATCCTAATGATTCATTGAGTAGGATGGCGGAACGAACCAGAAACCTATTCATTTATTCTGAGAGGTCATGTCATAGACTAATCTTACAACTGAATGTTGAAAGAGTAAATATTCGCCCGCGAATTTTTTTTTTATTTCTAAATTTTAGTCGATTCGAAATAAAAGGAAAAACAAAAGAAAGATTCATTATAGCGTTCTACCAAAACGACATTATCTATAAATAGAATACGTGTTAAATTATATATTAAAACACAAAAAATTTCTAATTTATAATCGATTAGATCAAATTTCAAAGAATCCCACGATTCCATATATTATTAACCGTGTATTTTTTTTTTGTTTAATTATTTTTAATTGTTTTTGTTTAATTATTTTTAATTGTTTAATTCGCGAGGAGCTGGATGAGAAGAAACTCTCGTGTCCGGTTCTGTAGTAGAGATGGATGGAATTGCTAAACAACCATCAACTATAACCCCAAAAGAACCAGATTCCGTAAACAACACAGAGGAAGAATGAAAGGAATATCTTATCGAGGTAATCGTATTTGCTTCGGTAGATATGCTCTTCAAGCGCTTGAACCCGCTTGGATCACATCTAGACAAATAGAAGCAGGGAGGCGAGCAATGACACGAAATGCACGCCGCGGTGGAAAAATATGGGTACGCATATTTCCAGACAAACCTGTTACAGTAAGACCTACAGAAACACGTATGGGTTCGGGGAAAGGATCTCCCGAATATTGGGTAGCTGTCGTTAAACCCGGTAGAATACTTTATGAAATGAGCGGAGTAGCAGAAAATATAGCTAGAAGGGCTATTTCAATAGCGGCATCTAAAATGCCTATACGAACTCAATTCATTCTTTCTGGATAGGAATGTAGAAACAAACGAAAGGGGTTTTTGGGATGAAAAAAAAAAAACAATTGCAGGTTTCTTTTTTTGTTTTGAACAAATAATATTTCTTTTTTTTATTTATACCTTTGAAAAAGAAAAAACCGATAAAAAAAATGATATGATTCAACCTCAAACCCATTTGAATGTAGCGGATAACAGCGGGGCCCGAGAATTGATGTGTATTCGAATCATAGGAGCTAGTAATCGACGATATGCTCATATTGGTGACATTATTGTTGCTGTAATCAAGGAAGCAGTACCAAATACACCTCTAGAAAGATCAGAAGTGGTCCGAGCTGTCATTGTACGTACTTGTAAAGAACTCAAACGCGACAACGGTATGATAATACGATATGATGACAACGCTGCGGTTGTTATTGATCAAGAAGGAAATCCAAAAGGAACCCGAATTTTCGGCGCGATCGCCCGGGAATTAAGACAGTTAAATTTCACTAAAATAGTTTCATTAGCACCTGAAGTATTATAGGGGAAGACCTTAATATAGTATTTGAATGAAATTGATTAAATTTATTTAATTAATTAGTAAATTGTTTATCTATCACGTATATATCTTTAATAATTCATAAATAAAAAAAAAAAAGAATTCATAAATATTAAAAAATTCAGAAAAAAAGAAAAAGAGCATGTTGATTATATCAAAATTCGGGGGAAACAAAAATCTTAGTTTATCATGAGTAAAGACACTATTGCTGACATAATAACCTCTATACGAAATGCTGACATGAATAAAAAAAGAACAGTTCGAATACCATCTACTAACATCACTGAAAATATTGTTAAAATCCTTTTACAAGAAGGTTTTATTGAAAACGTGAGAAAACATCAAGAAAGCAATAAATATTTTTTGGTTTTAACCCTACGCCATAGAAGAAATAGGAAAGGACCATATAGAACTGTTTTAAATTTAAAACGGATCAGTCGACCCGGTCTACGAATATATTCTAACTATCAACGAATTCCTAGAATTTTAGGCGGAATGGGGGTTGTAATTCTTTCTACTTCTCGAGGTATAATGACAGACCGAAAGGCTCGACTAGAAGGAATCGGCGGAGAAGTTTTGTGTTATATATGGTAATCTTTCTAATAGCCGACACGGTTCATATTTGTGAAAAAAAAGAAAGGACAAGTTTATAATATTATCCCTCTTACATTAGTTGATACTTCAAAGCGGTTTTACCTGGAATGAAACAACAAAAATGGATTCATGAGGGTTTAATTACTGAACAACTTACCGATGGTATGTATCTTCCGGATTCGTTTAGATAACAAAAAAATTATTCTGGTTTTTGTTTCGTAAAGGATTTCATGTAGTTTTATACGTATACTACCAGGAAATAGACTAAAAATTGAGGTAAGTCCTTATGATTCAACCAAAGGGCGTATAATTTAGAGACTCCAAAGCAAAGACTTGAATGATTAGGCGGTTTTTTCAATTTCAACATTCTTTCGTGAGGATACAATTCGAAATTAAAAATTTCAAGAAACTTATTTTCTTCCAATAAGTAGATTCGGAATTAAAAAAAGGAATGACAAATATGAAAATAAGGGCCTCCGTTCGTAAAATTTGTGAAAAATGTCGATTGATACGTAGGCGGGGACGAATTATAGTAATTTGTTCTAACCCGAGACATAAACAAAGACAAGGATAATCTTTCTAAAACAAAAAGACTCTCGAAATCTAAAAGACCCGATGTACAGATGTACAAATAAATAAAAAAAAAAAAAAGAATAAGGATCTGTTTTGACATGAAATGGATATATCCATATATCTCTGACTTATATTTATGAGATGATAAAATATGGCAAAACCTATACAAAAAATTGGTTCGCGTAGAAATAGACGTATTGGTTCACGTAAGAATACACGTAGAATCCCCAAGGGAGTTATTCATGTTCAAGCAAGTTTCAACAATACCATTGTGACTGTTACAGATGTACGGGGTCGAGTAATTTCTTGGTCCTCTGCCGGGGCTTGTGGATTCAAGGGTACAAGAAGGGGTACACCATTTGCCGCTCAAACCGCAGCAGGAAATGCTATTCGGACAGTAGTGGATCAAGGTATGCAACGAGCAGAAGTTATGATAAAAGGCCCGGGTCTCGGAAGAGATGCGGCATTAAGAGCTATTCGTAGAAGTGGTATACTATTAAGTTTCA